AAGTTCCAACTGTAGTAATTAATATTGACAAAATAGAGGTAAGTGGGTCGATCAAGTGTCCGAACTCTAAAGAAAAATCATTATTGATGGTCCAAGACCATACATATTGATAGATAGAATTGCTACTGATTTGTTGAATAGACAAATCTATCGAAAAAATCATAACTATACTTAACAATAAAACACTTAGAAAAGCCCACATACGACGAAGTTTTTTTGTTGCTGTCGGAAAAAATAGGAGTCCCGCTCCTATTACCATAGGGACTGGAAATGTAACAAAAGATATGATCCATGAATATTGATATGTATGTTCCATAAAAAAATCTTATTAGTTTTAATTAATAATTAATTGCTTCTTGTTTCTGATTTATCGGCTTTTTTCTTTTTAATTTATTAATTTTAAAAATTTCAAAATTTAAAAGAGTCAGTCAATAAAAAAAAAAACGAATAATAAAAAAGAAAGATACAAAACTTAAATAGAATTTTCTATTCTTAATTATTATAAATCTTTTTCAAATACTTCACATCACATATTCAAATCAAGAAGTCGGAAGTGGTCAAATGATCTAACCAAAATACTAGGGAAAAAATATTTATTCTAAAGAAAATGAAAATTTCAATTATTATTTATAGATTGCAAAAATTTCGAATTTATATATATAATACATAGATATAATACATAGAAAAAGGATAAAGAATTCTAGCAAAACTAGTATTTGATTTTCAATTAGGTATACTTTTTCTTTGGGCTTGACTACTTACTCGAAAAAAAGATTACTCGAAAAAAAAGATTAAAGTTTTTTTATTAGGATAAATAAGATTTAAGTTCTTAAACTCTTTGATGGATTTTATTACATGTATAAATAGAATAGAACGAAAAAGGAAAGAAATAGAAATCGAAATGTAAGCAGACAGATTTTTTTATAAACAGAATAGACTTTGGAAACGAAATCGATAGATAATGAATAAAATACTAAAGAACAATTTTTTTTTTGAACAATAGATGTCTTTCACATCCAACTATAAGAAATAATTTCTTCATTCTTGAAATGAAATGGCAGTTCCAAAAAAGCGTACTTCTATATCAAAAAAGCGTATTCGAAAAAATATTTGGAAAAGAAAGGTATATTGGGCAGCCTTGAAAGCTTTTTCGTTAGCAAAATCTCTTTCTACTAATAATTCAAAAAGTTTTTTTGTGCGACAAATAAAAAATCAAACGGTGGAATAATCTGACTCCTTTTGACGTAAGGAAAGTTCTAGTTTTTTTGTTTATTGTTTAGTTTATTGGTTAGTTTATTGTTTATGATATTTTATATTATAATATAAAATATATTAAATATAAAATAATAAATAGAAAATAGAAAAAAGAATTCTATTCTTGAATGTTTTGAATTAATCAATATTAAATTGAACTCATTTCATTTTTATCCTATCATATGTGGAATTCTCATATGTCAAATAAAAATTTTTTTGTTTAAGAAATTTTAAAATTTAAAAACAATACTTTTTTTTGTTTTCAAAAAAAAAAAAGAATAATAAAACAAAGACACAAAGTTTCACTTTTTTTTTTCTTTTTAGTATAGTGTAATATTTACAAGATGGGGATTTTTATTTTCCCCATCGGCTTGCTTGTCACAATTCCACACAATTCCAATAATAAATATTGATAAGTTTTGTCTTCTTTCTATTTATACTATTTGAATATAAAAGAGCATATCTACTAGGATCTTTAGTCGAAAATAATGGATTAACTTTAAACCTTATTTTGTAACTTTCTTAAGAATTATTATTCTAACTCACTATATAGAACTATATAGAATAAATACTCCATCACTTTTCTTTTATTTTAACCCAATTTCATTAATAAAAGTACCTTGCATATTTATCTAGAGAAAAATGGATCAATTTTGAATGATCTATTTCCGTTTTAGATTATATGCTCGGCCTGGAGGAGGAATCAAGGTATCTATTAAATTAAATAAGATTCTTTATTTGAGACAAAACTCAAAACTTTTTGGTTATATGCTATGGACCAGATCAATACCCAATTGGGTTGCCAAATCATACCCGAAATTCTCTATACATTGAAACACCAAAGATTAATACAATAAAATATTGCTATAAATCTCTTAAATGTGGTGCTGAAATTGTAATCCATAACCATAAAAAAATTCTCTTTTTTTTTCCTTTTTCCATGGATTGAAGTTTCTATGGATTGAAGTCAGAACTATTTATTTATAGTATAGTATGGGAGTTTCTTTGTATAAGAGAAGAGTATAAACTAAAAAAAAAAAAAAACACCATTGTTAAGTTAACTAAAATTGACACAATAAGTAATAATAAGAATAAGGATTGTTATCCTAAAGATTCTTATAGGAACGTTCAAATACTTCTTTAATTAAACGAATTTTTCTTTATTAATTTAGATGTTTTATGTTTTTTAGATGTTTTATGTTTCCTAATAAAGTTTTTATGTTTCCTAATAAAGTTTTTATGTTTCCTAATAAAGTAAAACATTGGATTAAATTGAATCTTTCAAGATCGACGATTGAATAAAAATCGGTTATTATGATTTCGAGCAAGCCGCTATGGTGAAATCGGTAGACACGCTGCTCTTAGGAAGCAGTGCTAGAGCATCTCGGTTCGAGTCCGAGTGGCGGCATAACATCTTTTAATTTTCATTTTCAAAAGGATACAAAAAATCCTATAATGAATTCAATTCTTGATTTCAATTCCATAGAATTGAGGGCCTTCTTTTTTAAGTTAAAAATTTTTATGATATTTTCGACTCTAGAACATATATTAACTCATATATCTTTTTCGGTCGTTTCAATTATAATTACAATTCATTTGATAAATTTATTAGTCGATGAATTCGTAAGACTATATGATTCGTCAGAAAAGGGCATGATAACTACTTTTTTCTGTATAACAGGATTATTAGTTATTCGTTGGATTTATTTGGGACATTTACCATTAAGTAATTTATATGAATCATTCATTTTTCTTTCATGGGGTTTCTCGATTATTCATATAATTCCGTATTGTAAAAGGCATAAAAATTATTTAAACACAATAACACTACCAAGTACTTTGTTTACCCAAGGCTTTGCTACTTCGGGGCTTTTAACTAACATGCATCAATCTGAAATCTTAGTCCCTGCTCTTCAATCTCAGTGGTTAATGATGCATGTCAGTATGATGATATTGGGATATGCTGCTCTTTTATGTGGATCATTACTATCAGTAGCACTTCTAGTAATTACATTTCAAAAAGTCATAAAAATTTTTGATAAAAGCAATGATTTATTAAATGATTCATTTTCTTTTGACGAGGTCCAATACATGACGGAAAGAAGTAATGTTTTAAGAAATACTTCTTTTTTTTCTTCTAGGAATTATTACAGGTTTCAATTGATTCAACAATTAAACCATTGGGGTTATCGTATTATTAGTATAGGGTTTATTTTTTTAACCATAGGTATTCTCTCGGGAGCAGTCTGGGCTAATGAAGCATGGGGATCATATTGGAATTGGGATCCAAAAGAAACTTGGGCATTTATTACCTGGATTATATTCGCCATTTATTTCCATACTCGAACAAAAAAAAAATTGGACGGTTTCAATTCTGCAATTGTTGCCTCTATCGGCTTTCTTATAATTTGGATATGCTATTTCGGAGTTAATTTATTAGGAATAGGGTTACATAGTTATGGTTCATTCACATTAACATTTAATTGAATTGAAGCAAGAGTCTGACGAATACAATCATAGGACAGCATAGCACATATATAATATATAAGAAAATTCGGGTAACCTATTGAGAACCTTTTGAATCACTATATTACTTGATTCAAAAAGTTCTCACAAATGCCAAACATATCTGTTTACAATTTCTTTTTTTTTTTACTTAAATTTAAGAGAAGAAAAAGAAAGTTTCTTTTATTTATAACAATTTTAAATTTTTTTTAAAAAGCAGAAGATTAGTTTTTGATTGTTTATTTTATTTTAAAAAAATTACCTATAAAAATAAAAAAAATTAGATAAAATAGCTTCTACCTTGTCAACTGATAATGAGAGAACGAAATCCGGATAAATACCAATACCCATTACAGGAAAAAGGATAGCAATCGAAACAAATAACTCCCGCGGTCCAGAATCAAAAAAATAAGAATTTGAGGTATTAAACCGCTTGTATCCATAGAACATCTGGCGTAAGATAGATAATAAATAAATAGGAGTTAATATCATTCCAACTGCCATTACAAAAGTAATTAGTATTTTTGGTATTAAAAGATATTTTTGGTCGGTAATTATTCCAAAAAAAACTATCAATTCCGCAAAAAAACCGCTCATACCTGGCAATGCAAGGGAGGCTAATGATAAGATATTGAACATCATAAATATTTTTGGCATTGGGGTAGCCATTCCGCCCATTTCGTCAAGATAAGCAAGACGTATTCTATCAAAACTCGTTCCTGCCAAGAAAAAAAGTGCAGCGCCAATAAATCCATGTGATATTATTTGTAAAATGGCTCCATTGAGTCCCATATCGCTTATAGAGCAAATTCCTATAATTATAAAACCCATATGAGATACCGAAGAGTAAGCTATTCTTTTTTTTAAATTTCGTTGACCAGAAGATGTTGAAGCTGCATAGATTATTTGCGTTGCGCCTATTATTATCAACCATGGAGAAAATATAGAATGAGCGTGGGGTAATAATTCCATATTGATTCGAATCAACCCATACGCCCCCATTTTTAATAAGATTCCGGCTAAAAGCATACAAGTACTGTAATGTGCTTCCCCATGTGTATCTGGCAACCATGTATGTAAGGGTATAATCGGTAATTTAACAGCAAAAGTAATAAGAAATCCAATATATAATACTATTTCCAAAGCTACAGAATATGATTGATTGGCTAATGTTTCCAAATTAAATGTTGGTTCATTGGAACCATATAAAGCGATACCTAAAGCTCCTATTAATAAAAAAACAGAGCTTCCTGCAGTATACAAAATAAACTTTGTAGCCGAATACAGACGTTTCTTCCCCCCCCACATAGATAGAAGTAGATAAATGGGAATTAATTCTAACTCCCACATGATAAAAAAAAGTAAAAGATCTTGAGAAGAAAATAATCCTATTTGACCACTATACATTGTTAACATCAAAAAATAGAATAATCTGGAATTACGAGTAACTGGCCAAGCCGCTAAAGTAGCTAAAGTGGTGATAAATCCTGTCAGTAAAATAGGTCCTAGAGAAAGTCCATCTATTCCTAATCTCCAGTAAAAATCAAAAAAATTGATCCATTTATAATCCTCTGTCAATTGGATTAAGGGATCCTCCAATTGGAAATAATAAGAAAATGTATAGGTCATTAAAAGAAGTTCTAATATAGAAATGTATATAGTATACTGCCTAATTACCTTATTTCCTTTATGTGGGAAAAAGAACATTAAAGAACCCGCGGATATCGGTAAAACTACAAATATTGTTAACCAAGGAAAAGAATTCGTGGTAAAGACAAGATAGACTTGGGCCACAAAAACCCGTACTCGAAAATATATATTTTCGAGTACGGGTTTTTGTCGATAAACAAAAAATCAAATGTATTCAAGTGGGTTTTTGTGGAAAGTATCAATAAGAGAGACCCATGCTTCGAGTTGTTTCATGCCATAAATAAACTCTAATACTCAAAAAATCCGTTGGACAGGCAGATTCACATCTCTTACAACCGACACAGTCCTCCGTTCTTGGAGCAGAAGCAATTTGCTTAGCTTTACATCCGTCCCAAGGTATCATTTCTAATACATCTGTGGGGCAGGCTCGGACACATTGAGTACACCCTATACACGTATCATAAATCTTTACTGAATGTGACATTGGATCTATAAATTTTTTTTGAACACCCTAAATTTTCAATCTAGTAATTTTCTAAATGAATCATATATTTAAATACCAGATGAATCAATGATTTACCAAAATTGTTCTATTCAATTTAGAATCGACTCATAAGATGGAAATAGAGCCAAGGTACTTTAATTTTATACGTTTTAACAAACAGAATCAGTATGTTATTATCATATTCATCAATTCGACTTGATAAATATAAATATTCTATTTTATATAATTAATATTATTTATTCAATAAATTCGATTGATTGATACGGATTGATTTTCTGTTACGATAAATTGACGAAACAATAGCCAACCCAATAGCTGCTTCAGCGGCTGCAATGGCTATAACAAAAATTGAGAAAATATTTCCTTTTAATTGACGATTATCAAAAAAATCAGAAAATGTTATGAAATTTATATTAACTGCATTCAGTATAAGTTCAAGACACATAAGGGCTCTAACCATATTTCGACTCGTGATCAATCCATAAATACCAATAGAAAATAAATAGGCACTCAAAACAAGTACATGTTCGAGCATCATCGAACAACTCCTTATCAATTTCGCTTTATTTCAATATGAACAACAATTCAACATCCACCCGGTTGGATTGACTAGAATAAGAATGTCACAAGTAAAAAGAAAAAAGAAATAAATATATTGATATTGATAATAAAATAAATCAAATAAAAGAATTTATCCATGAAGAACCTTAAAAAAAAAGTTGAATTTGAATTGCGATTGCTAATTCGAAAGATTTAATTTATTATTGACGAGCCACAGCAATCGCACCTATCAAAGCAACTAAAAGAATTATTGAAATGAATTCAAATGGAAGAAAAAAATCTGTTGATAAATGAATTCCAATTCCAATTTGTTGAGCATTACTTATCAAATCTTGCTCTAGAATCTGATTGGTTCTTGTAGTCCAAATAATCCGGTACCACGACGTATCTAGAATAATAGTAATTAATGAAAAAAAAATACTTGTACAAACTAAGGAAGTAACCCCATCCCCAACAGTGCAAAGATTAAAATCCTTGTAATATTCTGAATCATTCATGAACATCACAGCAAATATAATTAAAACATTTATAGCTCCTACATAAATAAGGAGCTGCGTAGCAGCTACAAAATGAGAATTTGATAAAATATAGAATAAGGATATACAAACAAAAACGAATCCTAACGAAAAGGCAGAAAAAATTGGGTTGGTAAATAATACTACTCCCGGACCCCCTAATATAAGACCTAATCCGAGAAAGATTAAAAGAAAATCATGTATTGGTCCAGGCAAATCCATTGTACGTAAAATAAAAGATAAAAAATCGAATTGTTTTTTCATGACCTTATTGGCCCGACCAGGAAAAACTTAATTATATTTGATTCCTAATTGGATTAAACCCTAAGGGAGTTAAATTACTGTAGGTAAAAGTAAAACTATTGAACTAATTTCATTCTTTCGGGAAAAGGATAATTCGACACTCTAAATTCAAATTTCGAAATAATGAAATTATGAATCGAATTAGGGATATATTAATAGATTTGCAATCCAAATTAAGCTGTGATGCGATTCTCATCAAGCAGTTAAATCAATAGTTGGTATTTGTAATTATTGACTGAAAAAAATGAAAGAAAAACCCCATTCCAGTTCTCTCTCTTTAGATCAAAACGGAATTCTAGTTTAGTAATTTTAGTAATTATAAATTGTTCTTTAATCAATTTTGAAGTCACGGGAGGTTTACTCATTTTTTTTGAGGCGAATTCAAAATTGTTCGAATTGTATAATCGTCAATTACTGACATTGGTAAACGACCTAAAGTAATTTGATTATAATTTAATTCGTGTCGATCATAAGTAGAAAGCTCATATTCTTCAGTCATTGATAAACAATTTGTTGGACAATACTCAACACAGTTTCCACAAAATATACAGATTCCGAAATCAATACTGTAATTAAGCAACTGTTTCTTTCGAATATCGGTTTCCAATTTCCAATCAACAACAGGTAGATCTATAGGACATACACGAACACATACTTCACAAGCAATGCATTTATCAAATTCAAAATGAATTCGGCCGCGGAAACGCTCGGATGTTATTAATTTTTCATAAGGATATTGAATCGTTACAGGTAAACGATTTGCGTGGGATAAAGTGATCATGAAACTTTGACCAATGTACCTTGCAGCTCGTATAGTTTGTTGACCATAATTCATGAGACCAGTTACCATAGGGAGCATATCGTAAATATTTATGAAGAATTTTATGTTTGTTTCTTTCTCTTGTTTGAGACAAGTTATGGATATAGAAAAGTATTCTTTTTTTTATAGTGAAAAGAGTTGGGAAGAGGTTGTTAATAATAAATTACCGAGAGAAATAGGTAAAAGAAATTTCCATCCGAGATTTAACAGTTGGTCCATTCTTAGTCTAGGTAAAGTCCATCTTGTTGTAATAGGAATGAACAAGAACAAATAAGTTTTAACCAATGTAATAAGGATACCAATTATTGCTTCAAAGACTCCACCTACTTTATTTTTATTTATTTTAAATAGCTCAGGAATGAATATGTACGGAATAGAAAAATGCCAACCGCCCAAGTAAAGAACTGTTACAAATAATGAAGAAACTAATAAGTTTAAATAGGAAGCAACATAAAATAACCCAAATTTGATACCTGAATATTCGGTTTGATAACCCGCTACTAATTCTTCTTCTGCTTCTGGTAAATCAAAAGGCAATCTCTCGCATTCTGCTAGGGAAGAAATTAAAAAAATAATAAACCCTATAGGTTGACGCCACAAATTCCACCCCCAAACCCCATATTTGGATTGTGCCTCAACTATATCAACTGTACTTGAACTATTAGACAATCATAGTCGGTAATAACATCACTGCTGCCATCGCTATTACAGAACTGTACATGAGATTTTTACCTCATACGGCTCCTCGAAGTTCATAAAAAATCTAAGGATCCGGATTGTATTATTTATCTTGATATATTTGTATCATAGATAGGATCAAAGTTTATCGGACGTTCCCAAATTCAACCAATGGAATTCTGTCTGTTATAATATTTTAAAAAACGTACTTCTGAATTAATCTCATCCTTTAAGAATTTCAATTTTTCTTTCTTGAGTAATAACTTAAATCCTTCAATAAAATACTCCTTGTAGCCATATAAATAGTTTAATCTATCGTTTTCGATTACTAAAAAGAATTTGACATTCCTTTAGTTCATGAATTATGATATGAACTCGCTCTCTATGAATATGGATATAGAAAAAAAGAAAAAAAAAGTAAAGGGTTCTTTCGTTCCTGATAATTATTTCTTTAATCGGTGGCTGGAAGCATACTTTGGATCGGAATCATGGAGAGTAATGTCTGATCATTTCTACCAATTTCGAACTCCAATTAATATTCTTTTTATATTATGCAGAAATATCCTTTTGAATAATTTCAAGAATCTCTGTTACTAATCCTTTGTGTATCTTAGTGTTCCTGACCATCCACCCATTCTATTCTTTCTCAACTACCCATTAACTTATGATAATGTGAATACATATAAATGATACTAAAAACTCACTAAGGTTGATCTTTTGAACCCGCTTCAAGCTCGGACGATTAATCAATCAATCTTGGGGCAACCGGTCTCGGTCTCGTATTCTTATGTCTCTTTTTGTTTTACTTTTGTACATCAGAAATGAGTCTCAATTTTTTTTACTGCAAATTTAGAAAAAATTGAGAAGCTGTTTTCTTTCACTCATATAACTATTCAATTTATTTCATTTTCTTTTTCGAAAGAAAAAAGAAAATGAAAAGAATAGGGAAAAATTTATGTTTTAACGAATCGCACGTAGAGATATGGATAATACACAAAGAGTTAATGGTATTTCATAACTAATCGATTGAGCAGCAGCTCGTAGACCACCTAAAAAGGAATATTTATTATTTGATCCATATCCTGACATAAGAAGTCCAATAGGAGCAATACTTGAAATGGCAATCCATAAAAAAATGCCGATATTTAGATCAGCTAAAACAAGGCGATAGTCAAAAGGAATTACCGAATAGCTTAATAGAGTTGATATGACTGCTATGGACGGTCCGATACTGAAAAAACGAGTATCGCCTCGAGATGGAAAAAGATTTTCTTTGAAAAGTAATTTTGTCCCATCCGCTAGAGCTTGAAGAACTCCTAAAGGGCCGGCATATTCAGGTCCAATACGTTGTTGTATCCCTGCAGATATTTCTCTTTCTAACCATACAATTACTAGTATACCTATCACAACTCCCAATATAAGAGTAAAAATAGAGACAAGTATCCATATAATTCTATAGACTTCGTTTAAGTTTAAAGATTCCAATCCGGAAAAAGAATTGATAACTTGTACTTCTCTTATATCAAGTGCTTCTGTTGTATCAAGATCAAGTATCATTTCAACGATCAACTTCCCCCATAATGATATCTATGCTACCTAGTATTGTCATAATATCAGCCAATTTCATTCTTTTAACTAATTGAGAAATAATTTGCAAATTGATAAAACCTGGGGGGCGAATTTTCCATCGCCAAGGAAACCCACTCTGATCCCCTATCAGAAAAATTCCCAATTCTCCCTTTGGGGCTTCGACTCTGACATAAAGTTCTTGTTTCGGCAGTTCAAAAGTAGGAGAAGTTTTTTTACTAATGAAACGATAGTCAAAATCATTCCAGTCTCCATCTCTTTCTCTATTAAAATGTCGGGTTTCTAAATTCTCATAGGGCCCTCCCGGAATTCTTTCTAGAGCCTGCTGAATAATTTTTATGGATTCTGTCATTTCACCAATTCGGACTAAATAACGAGCTAATGAATCGCCTTCTTTTTGCCACTGGACTTCCCAATCAAATTCGTCGTAACACTCATAATGATCAACTTTACGAAGATCCCACTGTACCCCGGAAGCTCGTAGCATTGGTCCTGATAAACCCCAATTTATTGCTTCCTCTGCACCAATAATACCTATTCTTTCAACTCGTTCTAAAAAAATAGGATTTCGCGTAATAAGTTTTTCATATTCAGCAACTCCTGTTAAAAAATAATCGCAGAAATCCAAACATTTATCGATCCAGCCATGAGGTAAATCAGCTGCTACTCCTCCGATACGAAAAAAATTATGCATCATTCTCATACCAGTGGCGGTTTCGAATAAATCATATACTAACTCCCTTTCTCTAAAAATATAGAAGAAAGGGGTTTGTGCACCAATATCTGCCATAAAAGGACCAAGCCATAACAGATGAGAAGCTATACGGCTCAACTCCAACATAAGTACTCTGATATAACTGGCTCTTTTAGGTACTTGAATATTTCCCAACTGTTCTGGTCCATTTACTGTTATTGCTTCTGTGAACATAGTAGCTAAATAATCCCAACGTGTTACATAAGGCAAATATTGTATAATTGTTCGGTTTTCCGCAATTTTTTCCATTCCTCTGTGTAAATAGCCTAATATTGGTTCACAGTCAATAACGTCTTCACCATCGAGAGTAACGATGAGTCGAAGAACGCCATGCATTGAAGGGTGGTGGGGACCCATATTGACTATCATAAGGTCTTTTCTTATAACTGGTACATTCATAGGGGTTTCCTCGATTCATTCTTCCATGAATTACTGAAAACGAAAAGAAATTAATCAAAATTCAAGATCTAATAAATCAAATAATAAAAAAAAAAAAAAGACTCTTAAAATTAACTAAAATTAACGAATTGTCGACTCCCGAATATCCAGCTGGGTAATTACTTCTTTATAACGTACTCTATTTTTCTTTGCCAAATAAGACAGCAGCTGTTGGCGTTTTCCTAGTATTTTCCGTAAACCTCTTTGAGATAAAGAGTCTTTTCTATGAAATTCCAAATGTGAAGTAAGCCTTCGTATCTTATTAGTAAAATTGACTATTTGAAATTCGACGGATCCCCTGTTTTCTTCTTGTGAAATAACTGAGATGAATGCATTTTTTATCATAAAAAGAAATCCCTCCTTTTTTTTGATAAAATTTTTATTGATTAGTAATAATAATAAATAATGTAATTGTTATAATAAATAATAAATAATGAAAATAAATACTAAATAATGAATAAAGTCAGTTCATTTTCATTTTGTATACAGACTAATCTTTACTTCGTTAGGAATTCCTAATGTTTGTTGTCAAATAAAATTTATCATTAATCAATCCAATTTTTTATTCGGCTAGAGATACAAAAGGATCGTATATTTCTTGGTTTACAAAAGAGAAAAATTGATATCTAAAAAAAAAAAAAGAAAGGTCAAAAATCTCATTGATTGATTTTTAGATTTAATTAATGTATGATTGAATTACATGTATCAAAATAAGATATGAATGTGAAACAATGTATGTACTCATCTCTTTTTACTAGATTTATATACTAGGTCAGGCATGCTATGGAATATATGAAAAATACGCCCTTACAAAATTTTCACCGAATTTTCAATTGTGGATATATATGTATCCTTAACATACTGAACCGACTAGCGTTATTGGTATTAAACCAATATCGATTCATACAAGCTAAATCTTCTAATCGATAAGTGGGCCAAAGAAAAAGCTTTAATTTAAGTAGTTTATTTTTATCTTTATCAAAATATTTGCTTTTATTTTTATACAAAATGGGCTTGCAGTTTTTTATGTTATTACCATTGAAAATTTTTGTATTTATATGAATATCATTTCTATTTTTTGGATTGAAATAAAATTGAATTCTCAATTCTCTACGACGTTTAGGGGACAAAAAATTTTCAGGAACAAGTAAATCATAATCATTTTTTTCTTTATTTCCAGTTATACTTTGATGTCTTTCAATGAATTCGGTAAAAGTATTTTTAATAACATAGCTTTTTTCTATGTATCTTTGATTAATTTGTTGTTTGCTCTTATGAATCAATAAAATGCTTACGGTTTGATATATAATAAAATGTCCGTTATTTTTTACCGATAGACACATTGGTTCAATAATCAATATTCCCTTTTTCATCAATTCTGTAAGAGTGAAATTTTTTTGAATCATCAGAATATCCAGACTCATTTCGCCTCTTTGAACAGAGGATATAATAATTTCTCGTGGATTCATTAGTCTAAGTAGGAGACAAAATACTTTGATATTATTAATTATTTTTTGATTTAAACAAACATCCCATCTTAATTGAAAACCTAAATGTTTTTTTAGGAAAGAATAAAGTTCTATTTCCGTATTACTTTTGTATTGTTTTTGCTTTCTACGTTTTTTCGTGTTTGATCCCGCATAATCTTCTTCAATATCTTTTTCTTGATTTGACAGAACTGATCCAAGATCCATTGGGTCCTCGGATTCTTTTTCTTCGTGGTTTCGATTCCCTAATTCAATAGATTTTTTTTTATTCGATAATATAGATATCAAAAAATCACCATTTTTCTTTCTATTGATTTTTTTATTTTCATTTATTTTTTCATTGTCATTAAAATTTACAAGAAGTAATTTGATTGGTATTACCCACGGTTTTATCTCATATGTGTTGCAAAATATCACAAATTTTGGAAAAAACCAAAGTTCCAAATTTGATATGGGATGATTTAGGATTTCTTCATTCATTTCCATCCAATCAAAAAGGTTTTTTTTTTTATTGGCTGAATTGACTTCGTGATCGTGTTGAATCGTAAGAGAAAAAATATCTTTGTTATCAATTTTATCAATTATTTGATATTTATATTTATGAGTTCCAGTCTTATGAGTTCCAGTCTTAATATTTTTTTTTTGTTTGGTTCCGGTATCGACCCAGGACTCAATATTCACTTTCTTTCTAATACAAAACTTGATAATTTTCCAAGCAAAATATTTTTTATCTGGGGATTTCTCCATATCGATGCTATCCTCTCCTGCTAGATAATTATTAATAGGTATATCTCCGAACATATCAAAAAAATTGCTTTTAGTTGTGTTATAATTATAAGAAATCTCATGTTTATTATTTATTTGTAATGGTGATCCATAAATATATGAGTCTTTTTTATTTTCATAATTAATAGATTTATATAATAAAAGATTATATCGATAATGTTTTTTAAAATTTTTTTTTTGGCTTGGTAATGAGTCCGCTTCGAAATCATTTTCTTTTTCGTAATGAATTAGTTGGTCTTTTTCATATAAATTCCATTTGTTTAAATCTTTATTTTGAACCATACGACGTTGATTAATTCTATTTCGCCATTTTTGTGGTATTAATCTAGACCATTTAATCTGAGATAAATTGTATTTATATTGATAATAACTCTTTAACCAGCTTTTCCATTGATTCATTACAGAATTTCTAAAATTGCTATCTTTTAAGTCGGAATGAAATAGTCCTTGGGCTCCAAAATCATTTTTTATTTCATTTTTAACAAATTTAACAAAAAGAGATGCTCCGTAATATTGAAGAACAGATCTTAACTTATATAAATTAATAGCTTGGATTTGTGATAGTTTATAAAATACATATGCTTGTGACAAGGAAGATACATCACAAAAAATTCGTGAATTCTTATTAATAACACAAATATTAAGTAATTTTTTTATAATCGAAATAAAACGATTTGTATTTTGATTTGTTTTATCGATCCTTTTGTAATGCTCTTTATTATTGTAAATATATTTATTAATAATTTTTCTTGTTGATTCAAGAAAAAACTGTACATGGATCTTCGGAATATTAATGATACCTAGAAAGATGTTTATGTATATCTTTTCAATTAACATTTTTATAAAAAAATGGAATTTACGCAATAATCGAGTATTTCTTCTTTTTAATATCTGCGAAATCTTTTTTGATGATTTTACTTTTTTAGCATTATAAGTTATTTGGGTAGGGCTAATATTGATTTCTGAGGTTATAAATCTATTTTTCTTTTCTTTTCCAATTTTTTCTATTTCATTTATAATTGTACTTGTTCTAGCAGTCAGATCTTTCATTTTTTTTTCTGTCATTAAATAATTTGTCCAATCCATAGGGATAGGGCAATTTGGGGGGGAAATTTGATTTTTATGAATTGTCTGATTATTGATTATCAAATCCTTTT